ATTTACGCTCCCAGTGCGCCTATGATATAGCACCAGGTGGATTTTTAGCTAGTGTGTATCATCTTACAAGAATACGGTATGGTATAGATAAACCTGAAGAGGTATGCATAAAAGTCTTTGTCCCAAGGAATAATCCTAGAATACCGTCTGTTTTCTGGGTTTGGAGAAGTGCAGATTTTCAAGAACGGGAATCATATGATATGTTGGGAATCTCTTATAATAATCATCCACGCCTTAAACGTATCTTGATGCCTGAAAGTTGGATAGGCTGGCCCCTACGTAAGGACTATATTACTCCAAATTTCTATGAAATACAAGATGCTCATTGAATGACAAGAAACTAATGTTAATGTATACGATAATGACACGACTCCAGAATTCATTTAAGGAATATTTTAACGTCCTGTTTCATCTGAAACAGAGTAACTGCACTCTAATTCGTATTCTGGATGGGCTAAAAGCTAAAAAAGATGCTTCATTGATATTCCCCAATTTGAAAGATATACATTTTGTATGAGCAAAAACAATAGAATAGGATGAATCAAAAGAGTTCTGTACCATGTAACATGAACTTTGTACCGCGCACATTACTTAGAGGGATTTCAGGAAGTAAAAAAAAAGTTAAATAAAGTATAAGTAGGTAAGTAGGAGTCAAAAATAGAATAAATATAAAATAAAATACGAAAACAAAATTCAGAAATGCAAAAGGATCAGATTTTATTTGTACTGTGTTTGAAATACATTCTGTTTATTTCTATCCTTCAACTCCTTTAGACTTTTAAGTTTTTTAACCAATAACCAATCCTTTAACTTATTAATTTTAGATATATATGTTAGATATATATGAAGGCTTAACATTTGGGTGAGAGAAAGCACGGTATGAACAAACAAAAAATAAAAGAAAGCATAATCCCATTTTGTTCTTTACCATATATATTTTATCTATACTCAAAAATGGAGGTCTATATCCATACACTATCCATATACCCTATTATACCTAGATGATATAGAATTTAGGTATACATATATATGATGCTTGAGGCTATTAATGAATATATATCCCATTAATTTGTATGACTAATTATTTGATACATTATTTACGTGTCAGGAACCAGATTTGAACTGGTGACACGAGGATTTTCAGTCCTCTGCTCTACCAACTGAGCTATCCCGACCTTTTCTCGCGCATTATCCTAGTAGAGCACTTTATCTATGTCAATTAAAGGGACTAAAAAATTAAGAAAGTATTAAAAAATCTTACCCAGCTCCTGAATTTCTTAGATTAAAAAAAGATAAGATAAAAAGTAGTTAGGAAGTATAGTTAAGTTAGTACTTAAAATGGACTTTTATTGGGGATAGAGGGACTTGAACCCTCACGACTTATAAAGTCGACGGATTTTCCTTTTACTATAAATTTCATTGTTGTCGGTATTGACACGTAGAATGGGACTCTCTCTTTATTCTCGTCCGAATAATCAGTTTTTAAAAAGATCTATACAGACTCTGGAATGAATAATTTGATCACTGAATATTTGATTCTTCCTTAAACTTTGATTGGAATATAGATTTACAATAACTCTTAAATTTTTCATATCTATATATATTATAATGGATTCGGGCCGCGATTAATCAATCGTTTACTATGTCAGTATGTATATATACGTATATAGGGCGGGCATCCTCTCCGTAATTTTGATAGAAGGATTCCGGCTACCAGCGCAACGTAATCAACTTCATTCGTTAGAACAGCTTCCATTGAGTCTCTGCACCTATCTTTTTTTTATTGTAGTTTTATATTATAAAAACTATAAATTAAACCCTTTTTCTCAAAATAAAGATTTGGCTCAGGATTGCCCATTTTTAATTCCGGGGTTTCTCTGAATTTGGAAGTTATCACTTAGCAGGTTTCCATACCAAGGCTCAATTTAATCAAGTCCGTAGCGTCTACCGATTTCGCCATATCCCCTTTTGCGACAGGATCCAGTTGTAATTCTATTCAATTCTTTTATTTATTTTATTTATTTATCTTTGAATCAAATCATTGCGTTGAATTTATTAGATAATGATTCTTATATCTAAAAGTGTATGCCACTATTTTTTTTGCCATTCTCTATCATTTCCATTGTATTGAATGAACCCTATTTGTTCCAATCGGACATGATTCTATCATTGATGTGCCTCCAATTCAATATGAATAGATATATCCCACCTCTATAATCTCTCCTCCCCTCATTTTGACTTTAAAAGCGCAATTTGTAATACTGGAAGGATCGATACTCATTACTTATTTTTTTTTTTCGCCCTATCTTATCTGAATGACAACAAAGGAATATCTTAATTATAATTTTAATTGTATCTTTATAATAATAATATCTTTATTCTTATCTTAGAATGGATTCACTATCATTATATTATATAATATAATTAATTATATAATTTATTAGAGATAATTAATAATTACTTAGCATAATTTGGTATAACTGTTCTAAGAAATAATTAGACTTTTCTAAAATATAATATCAAATTCAATTTGATATTATATTCTTAAATCAAGTAATAATTATGGAAATATTATGTATTTTTAAGTATTATTATTAAGTAATTATTAATACTATGAATTAAAATTTTAAAAATAATAAATAAATAATAAATATTAATTAAAATAAATTAATAGCTAATATATTAAATTTGGTAGTTTCCGGACTCCCTATTCACTATTTATATTTCTGCTATGTGAGCCCGCTTAGCTCAGAGGTTAGAGCATCGCATTTGTAATGCGATGGTCATCGGTTCGATTCCGATAGCCGGCTTTTATCTATCTATTTTTTCATGATTGATAATATCTTCTCCCCCCTTTCTTCAAATATCGGTCGCTGATCTATTATGTCGTGTTAACTTGCAACTATGAATAAAAAATAGATTGGAATGGAGCAATTAGATCTATACAGAACAAATCATAAAACAGAGACTTAACTTCCTTACTATCATATACAAAAAATATAGATATTGATACAATGCATTTCATTCTATTTTCATTCTACTTTAGTATTGTATACTTCAGTAGATTTAGCCTTGCTTTGTTTATCCTTTAGTTCAGTCTTAATTTAGATTTTTCTTTAAATTTTTCAATAAAAAAAAGGAGTTTTATGTCTCGTTACCGAGGGCCTCGTTTCAAAAAAATACGCCGTCTGGGGGCTTTACCAGGATTAACTAGTAAAAGGCCTAGATCTGGAAGTGATCTTAAAAACCAATTGCGTTCTGGGAAAAAATCGCAATATCGTATTCGTCTAGAAGAAAAACAGAAATTGCGTTTTCATTATGGTCTAACAGAACGACAATTACTTAGATATGTGCATATCGCTGGAAAAGTCAAAGGGTCAACAGGTCAGGTTTTACTACAGCTACTTGAGATGCGTTTGGATAACATCCTTTTTCGATTAGGTATGGCTTCAACCATTCCTGGAGCCAGACAATTAGTTAACCATAGACATATTTTAGTTAATGGTCGTCTAGTAGATATACCAAGTTACCGTTGCAAACCCCGAGATATTATTACTACGAAGGATAAACAAAGATCGAAATCTCTGATTCAAAATTATATTGCTTCATCGCTCCGGGAGGAATTGCCAAAACATTTGACTATTGACTTATTCCAATATGAAGGATTAGTAAATCAAATAATAGATAGTAAGTGGATTGGTTTGAAAATAAATGAGTTGTTAGTCGTAGAATATTATTCCCGTCAGACTTGAACCTAATGAAAATAACAAGAAAGGTTCAGACAATTTGACTTTATACCATACCCTTTTTTTGTCGAAGGAAATAGATTTAAGAGCCTTGATCCACATTTTTTTTCTTATTCACGTATCACAAATGAATCGGCAGTAGGATTTTTTTTTTGCTTTTCCCATATTTATATTTTACGTACCACAGTAATGTAATTAGGAATAGAGAATCTCTATCAAATCAAATAAAGTTCTTACTTACTGTTGGAATAATGCTATCAATTGTTTTGTTATTTGAATTTGATACATTGTGATCGGTAACGTTGGTGACTCGATAGAAACGGAAAGAGAGGGATTCGAACCCTCGGTAAACAAAAGCCTACATAGCAGTTCCAATGCTACGCCTTGAACCACTCGGCCATCTCTCCTACATAATCATAATCTTAATTATTGACCAGAAACCGAGTGAAGTGAATAGCGAGTCATTCATATTATTTATTCCAGTACGGGTAGGACCCATTACTGGTTACATAGGAATAAAAGATTCCTTTCAAATTTCATATTTCTCAACACCAATTTACTTAATAGATTTTTAGATTTTAATTGTATAACGCATACGCATTATGCAAACAAAAGAGTATGGTTACTCTCCTCTATTTTATCATGGAATTATAATTCCATTCTTTATTTTTCCTCTTTTGATTATAACCAAATCAAAACTTTTCGAGTTACCAGAATTTATAGTAAAATAAAGTCCTTGGTTAGTCAACTTAGAGAAAATCGTAATAGTTCCGTTTATCAGTATACTACTTAATTTGTAGGAAATCCAATCTCATTCAAATATTTCATATCTCATCCCCCCTTGGGCACAATTTGAGCGGAATATCCACATCTTTTTTTAGAATTAGTCTATTTTTATGATATTTCGTACTACTGTACAATTCGGATAATTTTCCTTTGAGAAAATGAGAAGAATTATAGAATGGATTGTTAATTATGCCTAGATCCCGGATAAATGGAAATTTTATTGATAAGACTTCTTCAATTGTAGCCAATATCTTATTACGAATAATTCCGACAACTTCAGGGGAAAAAAAGGCATTTACCTATTACAGAGATGGTGCGATTTGATTTTTTTTCTTGCTTTTTTAGACCTTAATCTGAGAGAGAAGCGTGGTTCGCGATAGAAAGAAACAAATTGGTTTTAAACCAACGCTTGGTGAAGGTGAAGTTTAAAGATAGAACAATTCCTTCTGTCGTGTATCCTCGATTGATACGGCTTCAGATGCTTTAATTATCGATTTTAGTATTGAGCGAAAGGTTACACCTATAGGTTCTGGATTGCGGGTCAATACTACGCCACTAGTACCAATGGGCGGCATAGAGGAAGAAGCACTACTCTACGGAATCAACAACACGAAAACTTTGTTATATTATAAATTACCTCTTCTCGGTATTGGGACTAATAAGAATGAATGGTTGGGACAACAAACATCCATCTCGTTTGTACTTTGGATACCCATATAACCATCAAAGATTGTTGAAGTGACTGATTCCTGGAAATAGAAGGCGTTGTGAACAAAGAAATTGTTGGAGTGACTATTTCCATCTAGCACTAATACAATTGGTGTTAAGAAAAGACCTCTTTCGGGAAGGCTGGCTAGAAATTTCTTGTAAAAATACTAGCCCTCATCAGTTCATAATGAGAATAGTGAAATCTTGATTCCAGAGATTATGTCCCTTAGTACTATGCACAGAGGGGAGGAGCCGTATGAGATAAAAATCTCATGTACGGTTCTGGAACGGAGATTCTTTGAATAGAATGAACGGCCGTAACGGATGTCGGCTCAATCCGAAGGAAATTATGCGGAAGCTTTACAGAATTATTATGAAGCTACGCGACCAGAAATTGATCCCTATGATCGAAGTTATATACTCTATAATATAGGCCTTATACACACAAGCAACGGAGAGCATACGAAGGCTTTGGAATATTATTTCCGGGCACTAGAACGAAACCCATTCTTACCACAAGCTTTTAATAATATGGCCGTGATCTGTCATTACGTGCGACTATCTCCATTATAGAAAAAAGATAAAGGCTAGTAAATACTATAGTAAATACTAGAATAAAATAGGCTTTCTACATATGTATCGTCTAAAGCAACGATTTTTATCAGCTGTAGCAAGGAAAAATACTTCAAATATAAATAAATAAGTACGCCTATATACTCTATGGATAAAGGATCGAATTGATAGAGAAAGCACCGTAAAGATCAATTAGCAAGTTATTAGGTCGATACAGTTAAGAACTGCTTACTTATGTCATAATATGAGATATAAAGTTAGGAATCTACTTATGTAATAGAGTCGATCTACTAAGGTATTGAGCAGCGGTGTAGCATCAGATCCCAAAGATAGTAAGTTCTTTTTTCTTACGGAGGAAAGTCTTTTTCAAAAATTCTATATGAATTTCATATATGAGATGAAACCGAGATAGTTACCTTTCAGAAAATCCTAACGATATAGGGGGAGTTAATTCTTATGAAGGTAGGAGAAAAGATAAAACTGATTATTGATCAAAATTAGAGTTTGAAACTTATGTAATTAACTTAACTTCGTCTGGTTAACCCAAGAAAACTGGGATAGGTTTATGAAAAACCTAAATTCAGTTAGCATAGGGTAGATTAAAAAGATGGGACACAAAAAGAGTCGATTGCTGAGCCGTATGAGGCAGGAAACTCTCAAGTACGGTTCTAAGGGAAGGAATTTAACCACCTATTCCGACCGGGGAGAACAGGCCATTCTACAGGGTGATTCTGAAATTGCGGAGGCTTGGTTCGATCAAGCTGCTGAGTATTGGAAACAAGCTATAGCGCTTACTCCAGGTAATTATATTGAAGCACATAATTGGTTGAAGATCACGAGGCGTTTCGAATTCGAATAAAAGCACTCTCTTTATTAATTTTTTAATTTATTAAAATGGTGATTGGATCCATCAATCAACTAAAATAGATAGTTACTATGAGAAGATCCAATCAAGAATTTCATTATATCTCTTCCTCCTAAAAATTCTATTTTTATAGTATCCCATAAGGATAAATGATAGGGATACAGCAGTATCAAATCGTATAGGATATAGCTAATAAATAAATAAAGTATGCCCCCGAATTACTAAATATGGATATCGCATAAGAAGATGTTTCATAGAAGTATATCGATATGGGCACTTTTACATTCAGATATAAATACACTAGCAAAAAAAAAAAAAAAACAGTTTCTTCGTCATGCCAGGAAAAGTAAAAGGTATTTGATAATAAAAAGGGTCCGTTGGGCACCTAATCGTTATGTCATAATAGATCCGAACACTTGCCCCGGATCAACTTCGATATCATAATTGCTCTAGTGAATAACTAAATAAAATAGATGGATGAGAGATGGGGGACCGATGATAAAAAAAAATATCCATCTTTCAGAGGTTTCACTAAAAACTTGACTGTTGGCAGGTCTCTTTGTATGTGTTGTCCGGAAAGAGGAGGACTTAATGATTATTCGTTCGCCGGAACCAGAAGTGAAAATTGTTGTAGATAGGGATCCCGTAAAAACGTCTTTTGAGGAATGGGCCAGACCAGGCCATTTCTCGAGAACAATAGCTAAGGGCCCTGATACTACCACTTGGATCTGGAACCTACATGCTGATGCTCACGATTTCGACAGTCATACCAATGATTTGGAGGAGATCTCCCGAAAAGTATTTAGTGCTCATTTTGGTCAA